CAAGATGTTATTTGTAACAAGTAGTTTTGTTGGTTGGTTAATTGGTCACATTTTATTCATGAAATGTGTTGGCTTGATATTCGTCTGGATACGGCAAAATTTTTATATTCGATCGATTATTCGATCTAATACGTACCTTCTTAATGTACTTAGAAGAGCTATTAATGTACCTATTCGATCTAATAAGTACCTTAATGGAATTATTCGACCTAAGAGGTATAAGAAGTACAAGTCCTCTGTGTCAGAATTGAAGTACCTTGTGTCAGAATTGAAGTACTTTGTGTTAGACTTGATAGATTCTATGGATCGAATCTTTAGTATTCTCTTATTTATTAGCTGTGTCTACTCTTTAGGCAGAATGCCGTCACCCGTTTTTAGTAGGAAACTGAAAGAAACCTCAAAAACGACAGAAAGGGGGGAAAGTGGGAAAGAAACCTCAAAAACGACAGAAAGGGGGGAAAGTGAGAAAGAAAGAGATGTAGAAATAGAAACAACTTTCGAAACAAAGGGGACTAAACAGGAACAAGAGGGATTCACCGAAGAAGATCCGTCTCCTTCCCCTTTTTCTGAAGAAAGGGAGGATCCGGACAAAATCGATGAAACGGAAAGGATCCGAGTGAATGGAAAGGACAAAACAAAGGATGAATTCCACTTTCACTTAAAAGAAGAAGATAAAGACCTCTTCTGGTTTGAAAAACCCGCTGTGAATCTTCTTTTCGATTATAAACGATGGAATCGTCCATTGCGATATATAAAAAATTCTCGATTCGAACATGCTGTAAGAAATGAAATGTCACAATATTTTTTTTATACATGTCAAAGTGATGGAAAACGAAGAATTTCTTTTACATATCCATCCAGTTTATCCGCTTTTTTTGAAATGCTACGACAAAAAATGTATTTTTCTTTTTTTACAACAAAAAAATTCGTTTGTGATGAACTGGATAAATTCTTCTATGATGAACTGCATAATTCTTATTGTTGGATTTATACCAATGAAAAAAAATGGAGGAACCTAAGGAACGAGTTTAGAGATCGAATTGAAGCCCTAGACAGAGGATCTCCTTATCTGGATGTACTCGAAAAAAAGACTCGATTATGCAATAATCAAACTAAAGAAGAATACTTGCCTAAAATCTATGATCCTCTCTTAAACGGATCCTATCGTGGAATAATTAACAAATTTTTTTTACCTTCAATCCTAAATGAAACTTCAGTCAAAAATTCGATAGAGACAAATTTTATAAATAAACTCAATAAAGTTCATAGTATCCTTCTTTTTAAGGGTAAGGAACTTAATGTTCATAATTTTGAGGAATTGTACCATAAATTGGAAGGGAAAATAGCTACATTGGAAGAGAAATTGGTCCAGAAATTGGACCAGAAATTGGAAGAGAAGTTGGGACAGAAAATATATACATTGGATAAAAAAGCATTAGCAAGAGAATTGAGTTTTTTAATCGATGAATTTGCTGAAGAATCAACATCCAATTTGAAAGGAATTTCTTTATTTCCGGAACAAAGACGAATTGATTCAGAAGATCCAGAAAAAGTTTTGAAATTTTTAATCGAAAGAGTCATAATTGATCCCATCATTCAAACAATATGCGATACAGCCATAATTCCTCCCATGGAAAAAACAACTCGAAAAAAATCGATTGGAATAAATAAAAAAGTCCCCCAATGGTCATACAAATTATTCAGCGAGGTAGAACAACTCGGAAAAACTGCAACAACGGAAGAGGGGGAAGAGTGGATAGTAGATCATCAAATTCGCTCGAGGAAAGCGAAACGTATAGTTCTTTTTACGCGGGGTCCGGAGGAAGCAGAGAATGCCGACCCTAGTATCAAAACTATGACGAAGCCTGATGAAATAGAAGAAGTGGATATGATAGATTATCCCTATGAAGCGGATTTTCGTCGAGACATAATCACAGGTTCTATGCGTGTTCAAAGACGTAAAACCCTTACGGGGAAAATGTTTCCCTTATATCCGTATTCCCCACTTTTTTTCGACAGGGTAGGATTTTCTTGGGATGTTCTTTTCGAACCATTCATATTATCAGTAATTGAGATTTACGACCTAATACAAGACATTTTTAGAAAGGGTATAAAAGGAAGCGTAGCAAAAAGAATAAAGAGGTTGAAAAAAAAAAAAAAAATGTACATGGAGGAAAACAAAAGCTACGAAGAAATTCAAAAAGAAGTCAATGAAATGGAAAAGGGGCGGGACGGGCAGACGGAAATGGAACGAATAGAAAGGACACGAGAAAGAATATCAGACCTCTATGATATCCTTATTTATGCTCATGGAATAAGAGCTTTGATTTTACTAATTCAGTCGAGGCTTAGACAATCTATTGTATTACCTTCGTTGATACTAGCTAAAAATATTGTCCGTTTCTTATTACGCCAAGAGTCCGAGTGGGAGCAGGATATAGGGGAGATGAATAAAGAAGTGTATGTTATATGCACCTATAATGGTATGCCAGTACTAGAACCAGGAAGAAACGGAATTTTTCCCCAAAACTGGGCCACAGAGGGTATACAAATAATGATACAATTTCCTTTCCGTCTGAAACCTTGGCACCGATCTAAGATACGACCTTCTCATAGGGATCAAAATGCAAAGCAGGAAAGTCCTGCTGCTTTTTTAACGATTTGGGGACTGGAAACTGACCGTCCTTTTGGTTCTCCTCTCGTAGGACTTGGTATTTTGTTTAGTTATTATTTTGGACCCCCTTTGAAAAAACTCCAAAAAGCAATTAGAAAATGGAGTTTTCGAGTTCTAAAAAGTTTCAAAGAAAGAACCCAATTTTTGTTTCTAAAGGTCCCAAAAGAACAAAAAAAATGGAGAGAGGATTCGAGTGAAATAAAAAAAGATTCTATAATAAATAATCAGATTATTCATGAATCATCCATTCAAACCCGATCTATGGATTGGACAAATTATTCACTGACAGAAATCAAAATGAAAGATCTGACTGATAGAACAAGCACAATCAGAAATCAAATAGAAAGAATTACAAAAGACAAGACAAATGGATTTCGAACTCTAAAGATAAATATGAGTCCTAACAAAACAAGTTATGGTGCTCAAAAATTAGCATCACTAAAAAATCTTTTTCAGATATTCAAAAGAAGAAATGATCGATTAATCCGTAAATCACATTATTTTTTAAAATGGATCGTGGAAAGGATATACACGGATATCCTTCTAGAGAGCTTTCCATATATCATTAATCGTCTTACTAATAGTCTTTATAGGCCCATGATCATTATCAAACTTTTTCGTAAATTCAAAAAAAAATATATTTTTGATACAAAAGAGAAAAAGATAATTGAGCGTCTTTCAACTATACAAAAAAAACTTTCACCTTCGCGTATTCGTCATAAGATTCAGACGAAGTCGGGGGTTTCTTTTAAATTATCCCTCGTGTCACAGGCCTATGTATTTTACAAATTATCACAAACCCAGGTTATTAACTTGTATAAGTTAAGATCTGTCCTTCAATATGACGGAGCATCTTTATTTCTTAAGAATGAAATAAAAGATTCTTTTCGAAGACAAGGAATAATTTCTTACGAATTAAAGCATAATAAACTTCAGAATTCTGGAAGGAATCAATGGAAAAATTGGTTAAAGAGTCATTATCCATACGATTTCTCTGAGCAAAAATGGTCTAAATTAGTACCGCAAAAATGGCGAAATAGAGTCAATCAACATTGTAGGGTTGAAAATCAAAATTTAATCAAACGGGATTCATCTGAAAGAGAGGAAAAGGTTTCGTTATTGCTAAATAAAAATGATCATTTTCAAAAAATGTATAGATATGATCTTTTAGCATATCAATCGATTTATTATGAAGATAAGAAGGACTCATATAATTACAACATACATAAACCGAAATTTTTTGATATGGGGGCGAGTATCCCTATTACTCATTTTATAAGAAAAGATTTTTTTATGTATATAAAAAATCCAGATAGAAAATATTTGGATACGAAAGGTCTTTTTTATCTCAAAATGAATAAAGATAAAGAAATCAACCCATCCAATCAAAAAAAGAAAAGAAACCCCTTTGATTGGATGGGAATGAATGAAGAAAGACTAAATCGTCCTGTATCGAAGCCGATACCTTGGTTCTTCCCACAATTTGAGTTATTTTTTAATGTATATAAAATGAAACCGGGGTTTATACCAATCCATTCACTTCTTTTTCATTTGAATGAAGATGTTAGTCAAAAGAAAAATATCACTAAAAAGAAAAAAGGGGATCTTCTACTATCAAATGAAAAAGAAAAAAAAGATTTTGAATTAGAGAATCAAGAAGAAAAAAAAACCATAGGTCAAAGAGATCTCGCATCAGATGCCCAAAACCGAGGGAACCCCGAATCTGTTCTCTCAAACCAACAAAAATATATGGAAGAACTTTATACGAAATCAGATATGAAAATGGGTAGAACGAAAAAGAAATCCAAAAGCATTTGGACTTGGGAAATAGACTTAGATGCGTTCATGAAAGGATCTTTTGCTTTGCAATTGAAATGGCTGCTGAGTCCTTTGACTATGGAATTCTTCGATTATGCGCTGTCCGTACTTGAATGGGAAAAGGAAAGCAGAATGACAACAAAGTTTGGTTTCGTCTTTATTAAGAAGGAGGAGTTAACTCTGGATCCAATGCTAATCCGGGATTTGAATCTTTCAAAAATCCTAAAAGAGGGAATATTTATTATCGAACCCGTTCGTATACCTGTAAAACATAATGTAGAATTTCTTATGTATCAAACCATAAGGATTTCTTTGGTTCATGAGATTAAACAAAAAAAGAATCAAAAAAGATACAGAGAAATTATGGATAAGAATCATTTTGAGGAATCGATTGCAAGACACCAAATGATGACGAAAAATAGAAACAAAAATCATTATGATTTGCTTGTTCCTGAAAATCTTTTATCGTCTAGACGGCGTAGAGAATTGAGAATTCTAAGTTGTTTCA